TGAGAACCGTACTTGAGAGTTTCCTACCTCATACGGCTCGACAACCAACTCTTTTGTTTTGGTGTACCAGTTTTTTAACTTTAACCTACTTTAACTTTATATCTACTTGAATGTCTAATTGAATGAGATTTCTTATAGATATTCATTCAATTTTTCTTGGATTAAACAAAAGAGAGTAATTACATGAGTTTCAAACTTTCATTTTGATTTAATTAATATATTAATTAATCTAATAAGTTTTATCTTTTCTCCTACCTTCAGAAAAAAAAAGGCATGTCCACTGTTATTAGATATTAGAATTTTCTGAAAGGTAACTATCCCGCTTTCATATAAAAATTTATATAGAATCTTTGAAAAAGACTTTTTTTCATACTTCATAAAAAAGAAAAAGACTTACTGTCTTTAGGATCTGATGCTACACCGCTGCTCAATACCTTAGGGGATCCGCTCTATTACATAAGTAGATTCCTAAGATTTATCTCATATTATGATATAAATAAACAGCTCTTGTTGTATCGGTTCAAAACCTTTCGAATTGATCTTTACGGTGCTTCCTCTATCAATTAAATCTTTTTTTATCCATAGAAAGAAAGTATTTAGGCATATCTAGTCTTCACTTCATATTTCGATCCATGAAGTTTATTTATTTGCTACAGCTGATAAAAAATCGTTTTGGACGATGCTTATGTAGAAAGCCCTTTTTTTGTGTTTCTAGTATTTCATTGACTAGCTGTTCGTTCTTTTTTTCTATAGTGGAGATAGTCGCACGTAATGACAGATCACAGCCATATTATTAAAAGCTTGTGGTAAAAAGGGGTTTCGTTCTAATGCCCGAAAATAATATTCTAAAGCTTTGGTATGTTCCCCATTACTTGTGTGGATAAGGCCTATATTATAGAGTATATAACTTCGATCATAGGGGTCAATTTCTAGTCGCATAGCTTCATAATAATTCTGTAATGCTTCCGCATAATTTCCTTCAGATTGAGCCGACATCCGTTACGGTCGTTATTCGCTTTAACGAATTCTCCGTTTCAGAACCGTATGTGAGATTTTCATCTCATACGGCTCCTCCTTTAGGTGCATAATGAAAATAATAAATATATGGAAAAATTTGATGTCATTATGAACTAAGCGGGGCTAATGTTTTTACAAGAAATCCCTAGCCAACCTTCTTGTAAAAGATCCTTTCTTACTACCAAGTGGATTCATACTAGATAAAAATAAAAAAAGGAAACTCTAAAAATTTATTTGTTCTCAACGCCCCTAAATTTCCAGGAATTAGTCACTTCAACAGTCTTCAATGGTTATACGGGTATCCAAAGTACGGACGAGATGGATGTTTATTGTTCCAACCATTTTAATTAGTCCCAATCCAAAAGAAGAAGAAGAAAGAAAAGGAATCATTTTGAAGAAAGTTTTCGTGTTGTTGATTTCTCGGCGTAGTGCTTCTTCCCCTGTGCCTCCTATTCGTATATTGTATTAGTCTAGTAAGATTTATTTGTAATACGAGAACCATAGGTAAAAACCTTTTGCTCAATACTAGAATTCACAATTGAAGCATCTAAGGCTGCATTAATCGTGGATACATGACAGAAGGGATTGCTTTTTTATATTATAAACTTCACCTTCAAAAGCGGAGATTTTTTTCAATACTCGTTTTTTTCTATTCCAAATCGGTGAGAAATAAAAAAAATAATGATAATCAAATCGCACCATCTCTGTAATAAGTAAATGCCTCTTTTTCTCCGGAAGTTGTCGGAATGACTCGTAATAAGATATCGGCTACAATTGTAAAGGTTTTATCAATAAAATTTCCATTTATACGCGATCTTGGCATAGGTAGTAATCCATTCTATAACTCTTTTTATTTCCTTTACCTTTTCTTTTGTGAGAAAATTTTCTCACAAACAAAGGAATTTTATAGTACGAACTAACATAAAAGCGGACTCGTTTTTTATAAAAAAATATTCTATCTACTTCCAATTTTTCCGGTCAAAAAAGGTATCTATTAACCATAATCTAAAAAACGATGAATAACTCGCTATTCACCCAGGTACTCAGTCATAATCCTGATGTCGGAGAGATGGCCGAGTGGTTGAAGGCGTAACATTGGAACTGTTATGTAGACTTTTGTTTACCGAGGGTTCGAATCCCTCTCTTTCCGTACTTTCAACTAAATCACCAATCTTACGTGATTGACCACAATGTATCAAATCAAATAAAAAAGAATAGATATAAAATCTACATTTCTTTGATATGTAAAATGCTGGGAAGAGCAAACAAGGGATCCAAACCTCCCTACCAATCTATGATACATGAATAGGAAAAAGATTCCCCGACAAAATCCCTTACCTTATGCCTTTTTATTTTTAATCAAAAAAGAGGGGGGAGTTGTCCGAACTCTTGTTTTTAGTTATTTTTTTTACTTAACTTAGGTTTTTTAAGTCTGTCGAGAGTAATATTCTACGACAAGCAATTCATTTATTTTCAAACCGACGCATTTCCTATCTATTATTTGATTAACTAACCCTTCATATTGGAATGTGTGAAGAGTCAGATGGTTTGGCAATTCCTCGGGGGCAGATGACTCAAGAAGATTTTGAACCAAAGTTCTAGAGTTTTGTTCATCCTTCACTGTAATAATATCTCGGGGTTTGCAGCGATAACTTGGTATATCAACTATATGACCATTAACTAAAATATGTCCATGGTTAACTAATTGGCGCGCTTGAGGAATAGTCAAAGCCATACCCAACCGAAAAAGGATGTTATCCAAACGCATTTCAAGTAATTGTAATAAAACTTGACCCGTTGACCCCTTGGCTTTTCCGGCGATACGAACATATTTAAGTAATTGGCGTTCTGTAAGACCATAATGAAAACGCAATTTTTGTTTTTCTTCTAAACGAATACGATATTGAGATTTTTTTCCGGAGCGTGATTGGTTTCTAAGATCGCTTCCTGCCCTAGGCCTTTTACTAGTTAGTCCCGGTAAAGCCCCCAGACGGCGTATTTTTTTAAAACGAGGCCCTCGGTAACGTGACATAAAAACTCCTTTTTTTATTGAAATTGTACAAAACTAAACAAAATTAAAACTGAACTAAATGATAATGATAAATGATGTAAAATCCACTCCAATAAACTATTGGAATACAAAGAGTCAGAAGATATATTCTCTCAATATACAGATTTTTTTTATTGTATATACAATATATATAAATCAATAAATCACAAAAATTTTCCTTTATTTTCTTGATTTATTTTGCAAAGATCTAACCTTTTTACCCAATATATATTCCTATATGGAAGTTTATATGACATAATATAAATGGCGTGGTAACTCTTGGAAAAAGGTGAAAGAAGTCTTTTCAATCTTCTTTGATTTTGAAAGTACATTAAAAATAATGTAAAAAAACGAAAAACTCTGGAAAAGCCGGCTATCGGAATCGAACCGATGACCATCGCATTACAAATGCGATGCTCTAACCTCTGAGCTAAGCGGGCTCAAATAAAATAGTGCATACAAATTCACTAAACTACTAGATCGTATCAATTAACTATTCTATTCATATTTTTACTTATCTATTTAGAATTCATCATATTCTAGATATTCTAGAACAGAATATAGCTCAAATAAATAGTGACTATCGTTAAATAAATAAAACATAACCTTAATGAATTAATAGAATATAGCAATATATCGACTTTATAATTTTGATTTCATGAGTTTCTAAATAAGAAAATTAGACCGGAAAGCTTTTTTTTAAGTTAAATGATATCTGATTTAAAATTCTTTTTTTTTTTTTTCTAACCTCATGCTATTATTATTATTTTATCTTTTTTGTCTTTTTATTTTATTTTTATAATTATTCGAATTATAAGTCTACTTCGTAGATTTATAATCTTTTTCCCTTGCACATTGTAGAATTCTAAGTTTCAATAATGATCATAAATTTCTTTTCATGGAAGTAAAAAAAAACACACGAATCGACCGTTCGACTATTTCTTCAAATTTAAGATAACGATGAGAAAAGGAAGAACATATATATGTTCTCTAATATATAACCATATTGAATTGCAAATACAAAAATGATAGAATCTTTGTTGATTAGACTAAATAAATATGGATGGGGCTAAAAAAAAATGAAAGAAGATACCAAAGAAATAAAAAAAGTATCTATATGTAATGAATGCCAAGGTTTCGGCATAAGAAAAAGTGGAAAGACATCATAATGAGATCCTAATCTCAAAGCAAAAAGGGGGATATGGCGGAATTGGTAGACGCTACGGACTTAATTGGATTGAGCCTTGGTATGGAAACCTACTAAGTGATAACTTTCAAATTCAGAGAAACCCTGGAATTAACAATGGGCAATCCTGAGCCAAATCCTGGGTTACGCGAACAAACCAGAGTTTAGAAAGCGGGATAGGTGCAGAGACTCAACGGAAGCTGTTCTAACAAATGGAGTTCACTACCTTGTGTTGATCAAATGATTCACTTCATAGTCTGATAGATCCTTGGTGGAACTTATTAATCGGACGAGAATAAAGATAGAGTCCCATTCTACATGTCAATACTGACAACAATGAAATTTATAGTAAGATGAAAATCCGTTGACTTTTAAAATCGTGAGGGTTCAAGTCCCTCTATCCCCAACCCTACTCCCCAACCAAAAAAAGTATGTTTGACACCTTACCCTTTTTTAGTTATTCAAGAATTCATTATCTTTTTTCATTCATCCGACGCTTTTACAAACTAGAATTTTTTTTCTTATTATATACAAGTCTTGTGGGATATATCATACACGTACAAATGAGAAAGAAATATCGATTTGAATTATTTAGAATCTATATCATTTTTCATTTACTACTTTTGCGGTTCTTTTAATTGACATAGACCTAAGTCATCTAGTAAAATGAGGATGATACTTCGGGAATGGCCGGGATATTTCAGTTGGTAGAACAGAGGACTGTAAATCCTCGTGTCAGAGGATGAT